ATTAGGTCTCATTCCTATTACTTTGGCTGGATTATTCGTAACTGCATATTTACAATACCGACGTGGTGATCAGTTGGACCTTTGATCAATTAACATCTTTTTTGTTTATTGACATATTATTTCTTTGTTTTAATCCTAATCCCAGGAAGTCAAATTCAGAGTTTACACTGCTATTCACATATTTCATCGTCATTCTCGATCTAACAAGAATGGAATCACGCTCTGTAGGATTTGAACCTACGACATCGGGTTTTGGAGACCCGCGTTCTACCGAACTGAACTAAGAGCGCTTTATTCTCATAAAATAAATTATTTATGAGACCCCAATACATCTTGCATGCATATACTATATCAATATATCACAATATATGTTGTGATATATTGATATTGAGTATGTCTGAATCGGTCTGATTTGATCCCTTGTTACTGTTCATAGGATAAGGGGGGTAGGGATGACAGGATTTGAACCTGTGACATTTTGTACCCAAAACAAACGCGCTACCAAGCTGCGCTACATCCCTCTCAATAGGTTTCCAGTTTGATTGTAAAGAATCTTTGTCTTGTTTTCCATAGTTTTCTTTTCTCCGTTGATATATATAATTATTCAATTATCCTGCCAGTTTTTCTTTCTTTTCAGTTTCCTATTCTATATTATTTATTATATTATTATATAAGGATATATAAGGATATGAAAAACATAAATATTATATTATAAATATTCTATATAATAAAGAATATTAAATAAAAAAAAAAAAAATAAGAATATTTATAATATAATAATAAAATTATATATAATAATAATAAAAATGAAATAGGAAATTTCTCTAAATAGGAGAAATATTTCTAGGGAATGCTCGGGAAGCAATAGACTTCTTTTTTTATGGAATGAATCATTGTACATTTCAATTTGAATTTGGGATTCTGCTGACAAATACAAGTGGTTAGTAACTAAAGAACCATCTAATCATATTCCTCTATGTGATTATGTATTACAAATTAAAGAAAAAAAAAAAAGAAGGAGGATTTAAAATGCGAGATCTAAAAACATATCTTTCCGTGGCACCAGTGATAAGTACTCTATGGTTCGGGGTTTTGGCGGGTCTCTTGATAGAGATCAACCGTTTATTCCCGGATGCATTGATATTCCCCTTTTTTTCATTCTAGTTATTGGCACAGCGAGGGGTGAAGAAGATTCGAGATTCAATCAAATATCTGTAATTAATCCCAAAGTTTTCTTTTTTTTCAAATTATAAAAAGTTCGAAAAGAGAAAGAATAGGGGTGCATTCGGGCCTCAGCGAAACTCGGAATCTGGTCCAACCTTCAATGGAATTGAATTAATAATTCCTTAATAGAAATAGAATTATTAAGTCAATTCGATTTCTATTAATAATAGACTAATAATAAATAATAATAGAGTGAGACCCGAAATGGAAATGGACTGGTTAGGGCGGGGGCAACAATATCATACAAGATACTTAAAGCTTAAATATTGTATTGCGATTCGAAATAGAGTTCGAAATCGTTCTATTACTAAAATTAGTATTGTACTATATTAATTGGAACGAAATTTTCCAGAATTTGATTTCGAATTATCAACTTCTACTTTTTTCGTTCCTTTCTTTTTCTGCTTCACCAAAAATGGAAGGGTTAAGTGAATCAAAAACCCAAAGGAAAGGAGGTTAATGGCCAAGGGTAAAGATATTCGATTAACGGTTATTTTGGAATGTACCAGTTGCGCTCAAAATAGTGTTAATAAGAAATCAACCGGTATTTCCAGATATATTACTCAAAAGAATCGACACAATACACCTAGTCGATTGGAATTGAGAAAATTCTGTCCCTCTTGTTGCAAACATATGATTCATGCAGAGATAAAGAAATAGGTAAAATTGATCACTTCTGTATCACCCTTCCAAAGGAACATGAAAAATAATGATTCGTTTTTCATATATATTCTATAAATTCTATATATATATAGAATTATATAACATAACAACATATATATTTAAAATAAATAAAAATAAAGTAGTAAAAATATAAACAAAACAAATCCTATTTATTACAAAAAAGGATTTTCGGGATAGGAATAAACAAACCATGGATAAATCTAACCGACTCTTTCTTAAATCAAAGCGATCTTTTCGTAGGCGTTTGCCCCCGATCCAATCGGGGGATCGAATTGATTATAAAAACATGAGTTTAATTAGTCGATTTATTAGTGAACAGGGAAAAATATTATCTAGACGCGTGAATAGATTGACTTTAAAACAACAACGATTAATTACGATTGCTATAAAACAAGCCCGTATTTTATCTTTGTTACCCTTTCTTAATAATGAAAAACAATTTCAAAAAAACGACTTGACCACTCGAACTATTACTAGTCTTAAAAAAAAATAAAAAATAGAGTTACTCTTCAATTGAATTCAAAATTAAATCGAAACTCAAATCAAATGTGGATTGGTGTTTTGTTCGAAAACAACGACAATCCAATTTGGGTTGTCGTGTTATAAGAGAAAAGATAATCGGTGAAGAAGAAGAAATCTTTTTTTTATTGAACAGGGTTGTTCATTTTGATGACTTTATGATATGAATTCTATTTTATCATATAAAACTCTACTACCTTCCCGGAGTTCAATCTCCGGGAAGGTAGTAGAGTTTTATATGATCTCGTCGGCAATCATAAAAAGACAATTCGCCATTAATATAGCTATTTGTGCAACTATTTTACGATTAAGAAGCAATTGCCGCTTGTATAGATTATACATTAAATTATGATAACTATAGTCTATTTTTTTTGGATTCTCACCAATTCCTGCCTTTATTCGACTGATCCACAAACCGCGAAAATCCCTTTTTTTCCTATCTCTATCTCGCTGAGCCGAAACAAAAGCTTTTATTTTCTGTTGAGTAATAGTTCGAGTAAGTCTTGAATGAGCCCCGCGAAAGCTTGATGTAAATAAACGAATTTTTGTTCTCCGTTTCCGAGCTATATATCCTCTTTTAATTCTGGTCATTGAATAAATGCGACTTTGATGAATAACTCGTCGATTTCCTTTCTTTCAGTTATTCTTTTCTCCCCCCTAGTCCATTAATAACTAAAATAGATCCTTCCAATGTATAAAATAAAAATTCCAATGGCTTTTGCTACTATAACCTTCCCAACCACTATTTTTTTTTCTTTTGATTTCTAAGCATTTAACTTCGAAATATGGAATTGTATTGATACTAGGTATCAAAAAAACATAGTATATTAAATAGAAATAGATAAAGAAATGGTGAATTCCATCGTTTCTATGATTGCTTTTTAAACGGAGAGGCCCTCTCTATACACCGGAGCCCTTTGATTTTTTCAAAGTTATTGTTAACTTGTACAGTTCACCCTCTTTGGCTCTACCCATGAAATATCTAATAATAGGTCTTTCACAACGAAATCTAGCTATACAGTAACGGTATGTAAGTATGAAGATTAGCTCGGTAGCTGACCCTCTTAGTCCGTTCTTGCAAAAATAAGAGCAGAATCTTTCCGCTTTTAAATTGAAATAAAATAAGATTTCCCCGCTTAAGGGGTAACCTTTTGCTACCAATGGGGAAGCCTTTCTCGTCTGAAATTACAAATTGAGGTGATTGGGTTTGCCCCAATCGAAACCATAAATTTAATACACAATAGAAGAATATTATTTATTAATAGAGTTTTAATCGACCGCCTCGCCGATACTGAAATAAACTCTTTCCTTTCTTTTGTTTTAGTCTATGGATCTGAACGAGTCGCACATACACCCTAGTACACGTTCCTCGGCGCTGAGGGCATCCCCGAAGAGCAGGGGATTTCGTGACATTTCGGATTGGCTGTCTTGTGTTTCTAATAAGTTGTTTCATAGTCGGCATGGTGAGTCGTATACATAATGAACTGGTTTAGATCAATCCTAATCCGATGATTATGAATTACTTATATTCTATTTTCTATTATAGGAGGACGTTTATGGTTTTGCTTTACGAATATGATATTTTTTGGGCATTTCTAATAATATCGATCCTTATTCCGATTTTGGCATTTCTAATTTCTGGAATTTTAGCTCCGATTAACAAGGGGCCAGAGAAACTCTCTAGTTCTATTAATCGATTAATTAATTAATTATAGATTTATTAATAGAATAATTAATAGAAATATTCGATTCAATTTTTTTGGTAAGAAAATTAAAAATCTCAAATCGCGTATTTGCGTCGAATCCCTGCTGTTAATCTTTTATTCAACTGCTACAAGATCAACAATTCCGTGGGCTTGGGCTTCTGCTGCTGACATAAAAACATCCCTTTCCATGTCTTCGGATACAAGCCAGAAAGGTTTGCCCGTTCTTTGTACATAAACCCTTGTGATAGTTTCGCGAAGTTTCAATAGTTCTTCCGCTTCCAGGATAAATTCTCCCGTCTGTGCCTCATAAAAAGAACTAGCTGGTTGATGGACCATTACCCTGATCCTGATTGATGATATAACATCATAAAGGTTTTTTCTATCTTGCACGATAAGACAAGAGAGATAAGAGATGAATAATAAAACAAAAAAGCAAAGATCAAATTGAATAACCGTACGGGCATCCTTTGCGTATTGCATACGGCTATATACTATGTCGTTTTTATCTTACTTATATCGAAAGATCGAAAAAATAAAAAATATACTGGGTTTGATAGACCCAGATCAGTAAATGGTCCAATAACCATCCTTCCCTTTTTAGAGTATTTCAAAAATATTATGATGATTCCCTCGCTTTATTATTTCGTCTGTTATTCAGCGATCCCAAAGTTTCTTTTTTTTGTTCAAGCAAATAGTTATAAAATAAAACAAAAAATTGTGTGTTTTTTTCCTCTTCTTTGATAACATAAATAGTGTTAAAAGTTTTCCGGTGTGAAAACTGAAAACAAAAAATTCTGTGACACTGAAATAGGCTACCGATAGATCAGATAAAGTTGTAAACACTCCTTTTTCATACTACTCTTTCGATACATAATCAAATGGTAAAAAAATTGCGTATCGAATTCGAAGTGCCATGCTACTATTACTTAATATTCATATGGCGAAGGCATAGTCTTTTTCGTAAAAAAAAAACTCATTGGCGCCAAGCGTGAGGGAATGCTAGACGTTTGGTAATTTCTCCTCCTGCCAAAATAAAAGATCCCATTGAAGCGGCTAATCCCATGCATACTGTCTGTACATCTGGTTGTACAAATTGCATAGTATCATAAATAGCTATTCCGGGTATTACCCATCCGCCCGGCGAATTTATAAATAGATACAAATCTTGATTATCGTCCTCTATACTGAGATATACCATAAGGCCGATAAGTTGATTCGATATTTCACTATCAACCTCTTGACCTAAAAAAAGTAGTCTTTCTCGATAAAGTCGGTTGATTAGGATAAAATTTTATTCCCTAAGAGCCGTATATGCACCTTTTAGTGCATACAGTTCACCAAAAATCGCAAAAAGGAATCAATGTGTATATTGCTACCCTCTTTCCCGTTTTTATAATATGGACTTTTCCGAACTTTTAATGAAAGGTCTTCTTTTTTTTTACATTTTTCAAGAAAGACGGCTTTTTTTCCCTCTTTTATTTATCTATATTCTAATAGATTAATATAGATAAATAAATGTCCCAACCTTAACTTTTCATTGATGTATTGTTTTCATCGAAACGAGATCAAATCAAAACCGCAATATAATTTTCTTGTTTCTGGGTGAGCCTCCTTAATTCGTTTAGGTTTCTGTTCGACTCTGGGTAAATAAAGATCCGCCCGATTTGGATTTGCACATATAGGACAAATACTGCAATACCGGGTCTTTTTTCTACGACCCCCTTTTTTCTGAATTTTTTGTTTCATGTTTTCTGCCAAATATATGATATGATAGAAGTAGTAATCGTAGTAGATATATTACCAATAGGTTTTTTTCTAAACAGAGCCCGGATGCTTCATTTTATTGTTACAACCAAGCCAACCATAAATTATTTGAAATTTAGAATAGTAATTAAGATATCTCACCTTCCCCCAACCAAATCGATCTAATTGCACTTCATTACACTTCACGCTCACAATTTTTGATGGTTTAATCAACCTTTTTTTTTTTGGGGGGGTGAAAGAAAGTATTATATCTCCATCGGGGGAGAGAACGGGGAAATCCCATACGACCCGATATATCTGACAAGTCGCACTATATGTCAACCCAAGATGCATCTTCTTCTCCAGGACTTCGAAAGGGTACTTTGGGAACACCAATGGGCATTCAATGCAGAAAAAGAGAGGAGCAGTATTTCGCACTTTGATGTGGAAACGTAAAAATGGGTTTATTGTGTTAAAAACGATTTGTTTTTATCATATTCTATTTCATTTATAAATCATAAATAAAAAGGGAAGAAGAAATAAATAAAATAAAGTGACTTACGAATAGGTCCTTTGAGTGATAAACGAATATGTTTGCATTCACTGATAGAAAAAATCATAGAAATAAATAAAAAATATAGGGTCAACCCCCCCCTTCAGTACCATTGCGTATTGTTACTTATCGAATATAGAATAGATGTGCTTCTTTTTGTTCCTACGAATAGAATTGTCCCATTATTACTAAAAAACTAGAATAAATATGAATCCTTTACCCGAGATAATCTACTAAAAGAGCGGTCCATAGCATAGTTTTTTCCAGTGCAATAAAGTTACATAGTGTCTATTTTTTGTTGATATAAGAGGTATTTTCATGGGTTTGCCTTGGTATCGTGTTCATACCGTTGTATTAAATGATCCCGGCCGTTTGCTTGCTGTCCATATAATGCATACAGCTCTGGTTGCTGGTTGGGCCGGTTCGATGGCTCTATATGAATTAGCAGTTTTTGATCCTTCTGATCCTGTTCTTGATCCAATGTGGAGACAAGGTATGTTCGTTATACCCTTCATGACTCGTTTAGGAATAACCAATTCATGGGGTGGTTGGAGTATCACAGGGGGGACTGTAACGAATCCGGGTATTTGGAGTTACGAAGGCGTGGCTGGGGCACATATTGTGTTTTCAGGCTTGTGTTTTTTGGCGGCTATCTGGCATTGGGTCTATTGGGATTTAGAAATCTTTTCTGATGAACGTACAGGAAAACCTTCTTTGGATTTGCCAAAAATCTTTGGAATTCATTTATTTCTTGCAGGGGTGGCTTGTTTTGGTTTTGGCGCATTTCATGTAACAGGATTGTATGGTCCTGGAATATGGGTATCCGATCCTTATGGCCTAACCGGAAGGGTACAACCTGTAAATCCCGCATGGGGTGTGGAAGGTTTTGATCCTTTTGTTCCGGGGGGAATAGCCTCTCATCATATTGCCGCAGGAACGTTGGGCATATTGGCGGGTCTTTTCCATCTTAGTGTGCGTCCACCCCAACGTCTATACAAAGGATTGCGTATGGGAAATATTGAAACCGTCCTTTCCAGTAGTATCGCTGCTGTCTTTTTTGCAGCTTTTGTTGTTGCTGGAACTATGTGGTATGGCTCAGCAACAACCCCGATTGAATTGTTCGGTCCTACTCGTTATCAATGGGATCAGGGATACTTCCAGCAAGAAATATATCGACGAGTTGGTGCTGGGCTAGCCGAAAATAAAAGTTTATCAGAAGCTTGGTCTAAAATTCCCGAAAAATTGGCCTTTTATGATTACATCGGCAATAATCCGGCAAAGGGGGGGTTGTTTAGAGCGGGCTCAATGGACAATGGAGATGGAATAGCCGTCGGTTGGTTAGGACATCCTATCTTTAGAGATAAAGAGGGACGTGAACTTTTTGTACGCCGTATGCCTACTTTTTTTGAAACATTTCCGGTTGTTTTGGTAGACGGAGACGGAATTGTCAGAGCCGATGTTCCTTTTCGAAGGGCAGAGTCGAAGTATAGTGTCGAACAAGTAGGTGTAACTGTTGAGTTCTATGGTGGCGAACTCAATGGAGTCAGTTATAATGATCCCGCTACTGTGAAAAAATATGCTCGACGTGCTCAATTGGGTGAAATTTTTGAATTAGATCGTGCTACTTTGAAATCGGATGGCGTTTTTCGTAGCAGTCCGAGGGGTTGGTTTACTTTTGGACATGCCTCGTTTGCTCTGCTCTTCTTTTTCGGACACATTTGGCATGGTGCTAGAACCTTGTTCAGAGATGTTTTTGCTGGTATAGACCCAGATTTGGACGCTCAAGTAGAATTTGGAGCATTCCAAAAACTTGGAGATCCAACTACCAGAAGACAAGTAGTCGGATAGACTACTTTTTTGTTCCTTTTCGACTTTATTTTCTTGTGATTTGAAATTTTACATAGGGAACTGGATAAATCCTGATTTGAATCATTGCAGTTTGTTTTTTTCTGTCTTTTTCTTTATCCGGTATCCCGATCCCTCCAAACAGTTATGAAAGTTATAATTGTAAACCACGATCAAATCTATGGAAGCATTGGTTTATACATTCCTCTTAGTCTCGACTTTAGGAATCATTTTTTTCGCTATTTTCTTTAGAGAACCCCCTAAAGTTCCAACTAAAAAGACGAAATAATTTTTCATTATCTCAATTGAAGTAATGAGCCTCCCAATATGGGGAGGCTCATTACTTCAACTAGTCCCCATGTTCTTCGAATGGATCTCTTAGTTGTTGAGAGGGTTGCCCAAAAGCAGTATATAAGGCATACCCGGTAAAACTTACAAGTAAACCAGATATAGAGATGGCAACTAGGGTTGCTGTTTCCATTATTATCAAATTTCAAGACCACAATAGATCTATAGGATAAGATCCTTTATTTACAGCGGAATAGTATACAAAGTCAACAGATCTCAATGAATAAAAAATAGGATTTATGGCTACACAAACTGTTGAGGATAGTTCTAGAGCTCGTCCACGACGAACTGGTATAGGGAGTTTATTGAAACCATTGAATTCAGAATATGGTAAAGTAGCTCCGGGGTGGGGAACTACTCCTTTGATGGGTCTTGCAATGGCTCTTTTTGCGATATTTCTATCTATTATTTTGGAGATTTATAATTCGTCCATTTTACTGGACGGAATTTCTATGAATTAGATTCACAAGAACCGACTACCTCGATTTGCAATAGAAGTAAAAGTTAACATTTAGATTTTTTGATTTTTAGCCCATTCCATTTTTATTTGGTAGTTCGACCGTGGAATTTTTTTGTTTCTGTATTTCCGGAATATGAGTGTGTGACTTGTTATAATTGATCCTATTGACAGTATAGAACAAAAAATGGATCTGTCATCTTGATAGAGAAGAGGTGGTTTGACCCCGTCAGATATTTATTCTAGTATCTGGAGCACGGAATATAGAAAATCGATTTTAACGTATTATAACTATGATTCATACTTAATATTTAGACCTCGTAACCGGACTAATTTTTTTTTTTTCAAAAGGTTAGAAGTTAAGTTATAATAAATCGAAAGATTTTGATTCTTTCAAACCGTCGCCGCTTATCTTTATTTTGAGCAAAGGACAAAGGTTTCTTTGGCTTTTTTCATTATATCTATTCATTGAATATGTGATAATCCCGCAGTTCTTACTCAGGAAATTTTTGGTAAAGGTTTTTTTAATCATCGTGGTTCTGGTATGAATCTAAAGTTTTTAAAATTGATTCATAGGGTCTTAACAAGAGAATTCTTATCAATAAGAATAATAAATAAAGAAAGAAGACAGTAAGCAGTAAAGTCGAATTACACACACAAATCCAAAATAGCACAAATAAAAAAATCCAAGTAAATAGAATAGTCAAGAGGCCTGTAACGAGCAAGATAAAAGCTAGTGAGCTGACTTGAGATTTTGGCATTATAACCACAAAGACTAACTTTCGGATTTATCTTTTTTCTTATCTATCTTCATAGACGGTTGGAATCATAGGATTAAGTTAAGACGTTTCAACCTTTCTATTACACATATCCGTTTCCGCTACAACCACTGAGTATTTTTGTTTGAGCCGTACGAGGTGAAAATCTCATATACGGCTCTCAGGGGGGGATTCCTTTGGTTTACCTATCTCAATAAAGTTTATGATTGGTTTGAAGAACGTCTTGAGATTCAAGCGATTGCCGACGATATAACTAGTAAATACGTTCCGCCTCATGTCAACATATTTTATTGTTTAGGTGGAATTACACTTACTTGTTTTTTAGTCCAAGTAGCAACAGGATTTGCTATGACTTTTTATTATCGTCCGACCGTTACTGAGGCTTTTGCTTCTGTTCAATATATAATGACTGAGGCTAACTTTGGTTGGTTAATCCGATCAGTTCATCGATGGTCAGCAAGTATGATGGTCTTAATGATGATCCTGCACGTATTTCGGGTGTATCTCACAGGTGGTTTTAAAAAACCCCGCGAATTGACTTGGGTTACAGGTGTCGTTTTGGCTGTATTGACCGCATCTTTTGGTGTAACTGGTTATTCCTTACCTTGGGACCAAATTGGTTATTGGGCAGTCAAAATTGTAACCGGTGTACCTGAAGCTATTCCTGGAATAGGATCGTCTGTGGTAGAGTTATTACGAGGAAGTGCTAGTGTAGGACAATCTACCTTGACTCGTTTTTATAGTTTACATACTTTTGTATTACCTCTTCTTACTGCCGTATTTATGTTAATGCACTTTCCAATGATACGTAAGCAAGGCATTTCCGGCCCTTTATAGAGAGTATGGATCATAGATATTTGTAATGGATCATAGATCATAGATATTTGTAATCGATCATTTATCTTTATTTGGGGAGGAACAATAGTATTTCATTGCTACAAATATATCTTATTCTTTTAAATAAGACATATATTTGGATATTTCCCTTCAATTTAACAAAATTAGATTGTTTTTTTCTAGTTTATTTGACATACATGAATAGTATAGTTGAAGGGAATTCTCCGAAGAAAAAATGGATTATGGGAGTGTGTGACTTGAACTATTATTGATTGGACCGCGCAGATATATAATTTTATTTTATCTGCCACATTTTAATTTATTTACAATTAAATGTGTCTTTCTTTGTTCCAACCACCGCACAAGCCCCCTACAAAGGATAGGCCGGTTCTTTTGAAGAGAAGCTTTTCTATGATCCGACTCGATCATCGTGTCCTGCATGAACAGGCTCCCGCTCCGTAAGATCCAGTAAAATAAGTGATGTGATATAATCCGGAGTATGGCTTATCTGTTTCACTTAACTTAATAGTATCAAAATGCATTCATTTCCTATGCATTGACTCGATTTATGATACTATCGGAGTGAAACAAGTAGATCTAAAGAAGAACGGGGGTTCGATTAAATTAGTAACAAGTAAATCCTTTGTATGTCAAAAGTCCCCGGATTTTTTTTGGGGGGGTAACAATCGCAACAAGGTCTGAGATGACCCAGAAAGCACTATCAACTTTTTAAAGCCTACTTGGGTATTGAGCATTTACTTAATAAGAATTTCATTTTTTGCAAGAGAATCCAGTCCATTTTCTTACATAGAATTCTCATATATATGTGGATACCGTAGAATTTATTTTTTCTATGGATACGTCGAATTCGTTTGATTCATGCTTGAGCCGTATGATGAAAAATTATCATGTCCGGTTCTTTCGGAGGATGGATCTATAAGAATTCACCTATCCCAATAACAAAAAAACCTGACTTGAGTGATCCTGTATTAAGGGCTAAATTGGCTAAGGGGATGGGTCATAATTATTATGGAGAACCCGCATGGCCAAACGATCTTTTATATATTTTTCCCGTAGTAATTCTGGGCACTATTGCCTGTAATGTAGGTTTAGCGGTCCTAGAGCCCTCAATGATTGGGGAACCCGCGGATCCATTTGCAACTCCTTTGGAAATATTGCCCGAATGGTATTTCTTTCCCGTATTTCAAATACTTCGTACAGTGCCAAATAAGTTATTGGGTGTTCTTTTAATGGTTTCGGTACCTGCAGGATTATTAACAGTACCCTTTTTGGAAAATGTTAATAAATTCCAAAACCCATTTCGTCGTCCAGTAGCGACAACCGTCTTTTTGATTGGTACCGCAGTCGCGCTTTGGTTGGGTATTGGAGCAACATTACCTATTGAGAAATCTCTAACTTTAGGTCTTTTTTAAATTGATTCAATTGTGAAATAAAATATCATGCCATGTGATGTCGATTGTGTATCTAGGGATAATTCGTCTCAAAGTGAATTTCCCCTAGACACATCTAGTCCATTTTTGAACTATTCCGAATATATGAATTTGTGTTAAAGATTTAAACTCCACCTTTTCATCTTTATTTTCAGAAAAATAAAGATGAAAAAATACAATGAATGGGTTAAAAATTTATGCAGAATCTTTTTCTATTTCTAAAACGTCCAATATATGTTTTACATCTTCTACACGAAAATTTTCAATTTTTTTAAGGTCTTCTTGACTGTTATTCAAAAGGTCCAATAATGTATGTATATTGGATCTTTTGAGACAATTATAGATCCTGGGAGACAATTCTAATTGGTCAATAAAAATGGATTTCAATACTATTTCGTTTTTCTTTTTCCTAAATTTCGCAAATATATCATGAAAGGTAAAAGGGGGTAAAGTAACTTTGTGTTGATTGTTTTCTAAATTTAAGTTTTCTTCTTCTGCATGCAAAAAAGGAATAAATAAATCAATCAAATTTCGGGAGGCTTCATAAAGCGCTTCTTTAGGAGTTAAACTTCCATTTGTCCATATTTCGAGAAAGAGTATTTCGTGGTTTTCATTCCTATTCACGTAAGAGTGAATACTATGATTTGTATTTCGAACAGGCATGAATACAGCATCTATAGGATAATTTCTGTCTTGAAAGTTATTTAGTGTTTTTATACGATATCCGCGATTTCTCTCAATTTCTAATCCAATCCACAAATTAATAGGTTCTGTTAGGTTAGCTATATGTTGTGTATTATCAACAATTTCCACAGAAGGCGGTAAAATGATGTCTTGAGCAGTTACATATCCAGGACCTTTGACACAAATAGACGCGTCCCGAGTTCCATACAGATTACTTTTCAATACAATTTCTTTCAAATTCATTAAAATTTCATGTACGGATTCTTGAATACCCACGATGGTAGAATATTCATGTGGGATTTTTTCAAATTTTGCACATGTAATACACGTTCCCTCTATTTCTCCGAGCAAAACTCTTCGCATCGCAATGCCTATTGTATCGGCTTGACCTTTCATAAGTGGAGAGAGAATAAAGCGTCCATAATAAAGACGCTTACTGTCTATTCTTGATTCAACACACTTCCACTGTAATGTCCGAGTAGATACTCTTACTTTCTCTCGAACCATAGTAATATGTTATATATATATATTATCAAATCCTTGAATTGTTTATTTCTCTTGAAATCTCGTCAATGTTTTTTTCTTTTACACACGTCGTTTTTTAGGGGACCTACATCCATTATGTGGCATAGGAGTTACATCCCGTATAAATTTTAATAGTATACCACTTCTACGAATAGCTCTTAATGCCGCATCTCTTCCAAGACCGGGACCTTTTATCATAACTTCCGCTCGTTGCATGCCTTGATCCGCTACTGTTCGAATAGCATTTCCTGCTGCGGTTTGAGCGGCGAATGGTGTGCCCCTTCGTGTACCCTTGAATCCACAAGTACCGGCAGAGGACCAAGAAATCACGCGACCCCGTACATCTGTAACAGTCACAATGGTATTGTTGAAACTGGCTTGAACATGAATAATCCCCTTTGGTATTTTACGAGCCTGCTTGCGCGAACCAATACGTCCATTTTTACGCGAACCAATTTTTGGTATAGGTTTTGCCATACTTTATTATATTTTTATTTATAAATTGAAGTCCAAGATCTATGAATATATCCATTTTATGTCAAAAACGGATTCTTTACTATTTTCTAACTCGAATTAACATTCTTTTTTTCTATATTATATTAATTGTACTTTTTCCATAAATTCTATATTAATAGAATTTTTAATAGATTAATAGAATTAATATCAAATCAAATATATATAAAATTATATATATATAATAAAAATTTATTTTATTTGTACATCCTTATAGAATAGAAAGTTCCCTTTTGTGGAAATATTATCCTTGTCGTTGTTTATGTCTTGGATTGGAACAAATTACGATAATTCGCCCCCGCCTACGGATCAATCGACATTTTTCACAAATTTTACGAGCCGAGGCCCTTATTTTCATATTTGTTATTCCTAAAATCAATCCAAAATCTCTTTATTGGAAGAAAATAAAGTTTCCTTTTTTACTTTGGTGGTCGTATACATATAAAATAAGAGTCTGTTGAGTCGAATCCTTCTGCAAACCTAGCCTAGAATCAAACAAAATATGATTTTATAATATAAAGGAATCTGGAACATACTTTTGGCAAGTTATTCCGTAATTAAAACCTCATGAATCTATTTTCTTTTTTCTTTTATTTTATTCCAGTTAATCTTCCTTCGCGCATTCACTACTGTACGAAGAGTGCAATTAGAAACCTGCGTTTTCTATCTTTTTTCACAAAAATGGATATGGATAGAAGTTTCTTTTATAATTTGGATATCACAAAGATTACCATATATAACATAAAACTTCTCCGCCGATTTTTTCTAATCGAGCCTCTCGATCTGTCATTATCCCTCTAGAAGTCGAAAGAATTACAATTCCCATTCCTCCTAAAATTCTAGGAATTCGTTGATAGTTAGAATATATTCGTAGACCGGGTGTACTGATGCGTTTTAAAATTAAAACGGGTTTATATGACCCTTTCTTATTTCTTCTATACCGTAGAGTTAAAACTAAAAAATATTTGTCGCTTTCCCTATGTTTTCTCACATTTTCAATAAAACCCTCTCGTAAAAGTATTTTAACAATGTTTTCGTTGATATTAGTAGATGGTATTTGAACTGTTCCTTTTCTATTCATGTCAGCATTTCGTATACAGGTTATTATGTCAGTGATGATGTCGTTACTCATGATAAACGAAAATAATCGTTGTCCCTTATTTTTGGTATAATCAACATGCCCCCTTTTTTCCTATTATTATTATTTCTTTTATATTTTATATATTTTATTGAGGTTATTAAATATATATATGTATATCTATATATATAATAATATAATAATTACTACAAAAGGTATATGTATGAGATCTAAGCTATTAATGAATCTATTTGATTCACAAATAATATATCTATGTCAGGGTCTCGTGTTATAATACCTCGGGTGCTAATGAAACTATTTTAGTAAAATTTAACTGTCTCAATTCTCTGGCGATTGCGCCAAAAATTCGAGTTCCTTTTGGATTTCCTTCTTGATCAATGACGACCGCAGCATTATCATTATAGTGTATTATCATACCGTTGCTACGTTTGAGTTCTTTACAAGTACGTACAATTACAGCTCTGATCACTTCTGATCTTTCTAAAGGCATATGTGGTACAGCTTCCTTTATTACAGCAACAACAATGTCACCGATATAAGCATACCGCCGATTACTAGCTCCTATGATTCGAATACACATCAACTTGCGGGCTCCGCTGTTATCGGCTACATTCAAATGGGTTTGAGGTTGAATCATATTTTTTTTTTTAGTCCAAAGGTTGAAGTAAAAGAAAATATATTCTGTGTTAAAAAAAAAAGACACCTATCATTAACATTTTTTTAATTCTAAAGACCTCTTTCCTTTGGTTCTCGTTTTTATCCCGCAATAATGAATTGAGTTCGTATCGGCATTTTTGATGCTGCTATTGAAATAGCTTTTCTGGCTATATTTTCTGCGACTCCGCCCATTTCATAAAGTATTCTACCAGGTTTAACCACAGCTACCCAATATTCGGGAGATCCTTTTCCCGAACCCATACGCGTTTCGGTAGGTCTTACTGTAATAGGTTTGTCTGGAAATATGCGAACCCATATTTGTCCACCCCGGCGGACATTTCGTGACATTGCCCGCCGACCCGCTTCTATTTGTCTCGATGTGATCCAGGCGGGTTCAAGTGCCTGAAGAGCATATCTTCCGAAGCAAATATGATTACCTCGATAGGACATCCCTTTCATTCTTCCTCTATGTTGTTTACGGAATCTGGTTCTTTGGGGGTTATAGTTGATGGTTGTTTTTCAATTCCATCGCTATTACAGAACCGTACATGAGATTTTCACCTCATACGGCTCCTCGCGAATGAAACGATTCAAAAAAAAAATGGATTTAACCGATAAAATAATATAAAATATATTTGTTTAATGAAGAATAATAAATATGATAGAATCATGGAATTTTTTGAGATTTCATATAATCTTTTGGTCTATTGGCAATTTGTATAGTTTGTTTTGATAACTAACTAAACATCTATTCTTATAGACAATTTCTGCTATCCATATCTAACTCGATCTATACAATCTTGTTTTGTTATAAGGTTTTAACGAATCTTTTTATTATTATATTTTATTTATTATCATATCTAATCCGACCCAATTTCGAACTAAAATAAAAATTTTCGCGAGCGAAAGTTGACTCTTTCTCGTTCATTTTCAATGTCAGATGAAATGGCGGTTATAGACCATGACGTCTCAAAAAAAAAACGGATTGATTCATCGTTTGTTTCGCCATCCTACCCAATGAATCGTTGAGATTTGTTTTTAATAAAATCTTAGGTATTCAGAGGTTCCGTCGTTCCCATCGCGTCGAGATTAATGATTAGGTCTGAATTCTACAACGGAGCCTCGCTAATAAAATTATGTTTTTTTTTTGAATCAACCTTCTCGGTTTTTATTGATTCGTAGCTCTTGATTTGTTTATTCTAGCAATATATTCTTCTCTTCTAGAAATATGGATATATGGATTAGTTAATATTGATGCTTTATTACACTCCTTTTTATGAGATAACCCATCGACCTTTACATAATAGAATTTTATATCATTTCTATTTTTTCTCTCTTTCTTTCAACTCTTCATTTATCTGTATATTCTTATTGCTTTACAACTCATAATCACATTCGTTTTTATTTCTTTTTTATGCAATATTTCATTATAATTATATTCTTAATATATTCTATCTTTTTTAGATTTTGACTAGTTCGGTTAGATCCAGATAATACGAAGCGATGGGTTGGTTGTTAGTTCTTTATTAATTAATTCATATTACGAGTCGGTTTATTTATTTTTTCTTGAATTCAAACCGTTCTAAAAAAAACCAACGAGTCGCACACTAAGCATAGCAATTCTATCAATATCAAACTCAAATGATTAATCGAATTTATTCAATCTTATAAAAATTAGAAAGTTTTTTTTTTTTCATAAGAAAATCATAATTTTTAATTTTTTGTTTTATCGAAAGATGTAACCTTAAACATAGGAAAAATTTGATTATTCTTTATTTAATTTACAAATATCCACACTTTGATCCCTAATACTCCATAAATAGTTCGAACTGGATAAGAACAATAATCAATTTTAGCTCGAATGGTTTGTAGAGGA